TATAAAAAGAAGATTCCCTCGGAGGGCTATCGAGCCAGGGGGTCATTTTGTAGTCTCAATGCCAGTCTCACAGGGGAGGGATATAGAGATAGATTTTTTTTTCTTTTTTTTTTGCAGCGACCTGCAGTTCCAGTCCTTCATGCAATAAGTTTTCAAGCGAGTGCAGCAAGCGCAGGGATAGCAGATTCGAGGGCGTAAGTAAGCAAGGGAGCTCTCCGAACCCGAACATAAAAGAAAACCTTGACTTTCACTTTAAGTAGTTGTTTCACCTAGACCCAGTGCTAGGCTAGACCCCGTAGTTGTAGAAGTCAAAAAAGTGGGAGTATCCGTAACAGTAGTTGTCCCTAACATATTAGGAAAGCAAAGCAGTTACATTTATCTTTCCATTGGAGAAGCACTACCTCGGGTTAACTCAGTCACAGACTAGCCCTATGGAGAATTTGGTTTTCCATTTCGAATTCTTTCGTTCTGCCTGCTCTTTGGAAATATAAGGCCAATAGCAACTGGCTCTTTATTCTTTAACTTGCTACTAGCAATGGAAGTGTTACCTGAGACTGCTACTAGAGAAAGAACCTAATGTAAAGAGAATGAGACTAGCAACTCCTCCTTAAAGAGAACTCCCAATTGGGGATCGACGAATCCACTTCTGTACTATTTAAATAGAAAAACGTACCGGAAGGGAGAACCCAGAAAACAAAACCGCATATAAGCGAACTACCTAATGGATCGAACGTCGAACTCCATCGAAGAGAAATGGCCTGCAAACCCTCTGCCTAAGGATAGAATCTATTACCTTTCCACTCCTGTGACTCTGGGGGAACTACTGGTACTCTTATCCGTTACGCCCTTACGACTCTTGGAAGTCTGCTTTGCTATCTTGGCTAGAAAAAGTTTGCTTGAAAACTCACTTGCGCTTACTTACTTCATTGCCCCTCCGAAAAGGGATATCCCGATTGCCTACTTGATTGCTTCCTAAACAGGATGTGCATTTCTCCTACTCACGACGATGAAGGGATTCGGCAGCGGTAGTTACAGGATCATCGTATAGCTATGAAAAGCATCTAGGAAGAAAGGACCGAGCTGATTCTATAGCTGCCTATTCTGTAACAGCTGATTCTAGCACAACTTCTTCTTCTAAACTTGAAAACACCCTATTTTTCCTCAAAGAGTAAGCTGCACCCTATTCCTATTCTTGCAAAGAAAGAGCTTAGACTCCCCCTGCTACTAGCACTAGCCCTACTACTAGGGAGGGGCGGGTAAGGCAAAAAGCACAGGAAAGATCCGGCGCAGCTTCTTACCCCCTTATTTCTATTCCTTCGCCTCTTCCCGAGAACCTGAAACGGATTCGTGAACAACTGAAGCTTCTGCTTCCTCCCCGATGGTCCGGGCATTCACTCGCGTCTACGATTGTTGGGTCTTCATTCCTTCTTCCTTTCCTTGCTTCTTAACTACTCCAGTCTCTCTTAGCCCAGTCCTGAAACGGTAACTAGAGTTCTAGCATGAACTGGCTATCTTTCAAGACATGGTTGAAGAAAAGGCCAGCTACCCTGACTCCAACGGCGCCTACTCCTTCGCGAAAGCAGGGGATTCGGTCACAGGCTTCTCTAAGAGGATTCGTTATGAGAGAAAGAGAACTGCTCCTTCTTCTTGTCTTAGACAATCTCTCTGTCAACAAAAGCCATTTTGGTCACATTCATTCAACCCTCAACCCCCGGGATCCTACCTTCTTTCTTTTCGTGTAGTGGGACTCCTTCTTCGTCAGTCAGAGACAGCAGCAGATAAGACAAGAGCGACAATCGCTAATGGTTCTGTTATACGAAACTTTCTTTACCCCGGGTATTTCTTCTCATTAGATCTCCTCTTTCTCCGATCTATCTCTGAGGAAGACTGGAGAATCCTGGTATTCCTTTCTTATTTTCCTTATTTTCTTTCTTCTTTGAAGACTTCCTGCTGTAGGGTAGGATTCTACTTTTATTCAAGAGATGGAACCCCCAGAAGGAAATTGGATAGGGCCAGCTACCCCTCTTTCTTTCCTTCGCCTAGGGGCTAGCTAAAGGGTAAGGCCTACTCTTTCTTTTCTTTCTATCCGCCTTGCCTCCGCCCAGCACAAGGATGGAACTAGTATAACTATCAAAGGCAGGATTTCTTGAATAATGGTTCCCTCGCATCTGGATTGTGAAACTAAACTCCAGTACTCAAGAAAGGACTGGATCGGGGAATTCCCCAACCCCGGATCTCATAAGCTAAAAGCCCAATAGTGAAGATCCTTAGACCAACGGTTCCATTCTTCTTGGTGGCTGCTCACGGGGCTTTCCCCTTGCTTAATTGGAAGGTTGTGCTCGACTAACTTCTCGCTTTCCTTCTTAAATGAATGGGCTTGTCAAGCTTTCGTCTCAATTCATATCTAGATTGAATTTCTACTTTTCTCTCCTACCAAAGCTGGTAGCCTCACCTTCTTCCTCTTATCTTATTCTATTTCATTTCGACAGGAAAAGCCGGGAGAATATGAGAAAGAAGAAAAGGAAGAAGTGAGACTCTAACCAGAAAAATAAGAAATATGAGAAAGAAGAGAAAAGAGCCTCTTTCTTTACTTTAGTCAGTGAGTGAATCATGAAAGCGGCGGGCCCAATGAACTCTCCAATCGTGCACCGAAATGGAGCCGGAGAGTCGGTAACTGTCAGATCGCCTACGATCCTATCTGACTAGAGTGAATGGGATATTGGACTATGCTTGGAGGGGCAAATCATGCTAGCAATATGTTTAACACATTTAATTCGTACTCGTCATTGATGTCACGGCCGGGAATCGAACCTGTGCGCCGCTCACTGCCTTTCCTACTAATCTAAGAGTTCAGTTTCAGACCGACAGGTTCTATCTAATTGCAGAACGTAGATAAAGAGAAGAGGAATCCAATTCCCTTTCCTTCTTTCTTGTCTATGGCACCCATCTGGCAAGGCCTAGCCGACCCGACATAATGTCATATACGAACAAGAACCATCCCGGTGGAGTTCTCGTATGGTACGAGAATACACCACTTGAAGCGGCCGAACGATTTCCAGCTTTTCCCTGGTCCGAGTGGCCCATATCAGCGCTCTACTTCTCCAATTTGACCTCGACCTCCGCCTTCGCCGGTTGACTGTCAGGCCTTTCGATCCCGAGACCCAGCCTACCAAGGGGCAGGGGTGGGCAGCGGTTGGGTTCCGACGGACATGGCTGTCCGACGGACTGCGACCCGAGCGTACCTCCGCGCTGAGTTATGGGGTCCTGACACACCTTGAATCGAGGAGCAGCTCCCGAATTGAATGAAGGCTTGCTGACGGTGAGTTCCCGCACCGTGACCTATGTGTTCGCCGCGGCATCGAGCAGCGACTAGGAGCGAATCCCTAGCTTGCTTCCTGGTCCCCGACTTATGAAGCATGTAGTGCCCGCCAAGCACTTAATCGGCGAGTCACATTTCAGGAATGGGATATTGTTCAGTGCCAGCTCATTAGCAAGCCCGTGACCGTATCTCCATAGCCTGGTCACGTGCGACCCGGTGATGATATCGCTCTTCTAGTGGTCCGATTGGTCAGACAGAGGCCCCCCCTCCGTCGTCTTCCATCGTTCCTCCACTGGCACGAAGCCCGGGGACGTGGAGATTGCTCTACAGGCAGTAACAATCGGTTGGTACACTACAGACCCGGCATTAGCTTAGTAGGTCCCGCTCACGACCTGACGCCTTGGGACGTCCTCGAACGATGGATTGAAACAGGCCCGCTTATACCCGTACCGAGGTGAGATTCGGTTTGATTCCCGTTATACGCGATGTGACTCTTGTCCCCATGCCCGGGCATCACGAAGGAAGGGCTGCTGGATTCCACTTTTGATCAATAGGAAGAGGAGGAAAAAAAAAGCTTATGATGAGCATCTATTTGAGTCGATCATTTCCAAGATCTAATTCCAGTTTTTTTTTATGTAGTGGAAACGCCTTACAATCTGAAGTTTTACGCTTAAGGGAAGAAATGTTCTTGGTAAATGCAGGACTTGGGACCCCCAGAATTTGTATGCAAGATGAGCTTACAGGAGTGCCAATCAACCGAGCCACCAGGTTCACGAATAAAGTGGGATTCCTGGCCGGTGAATCACTGATCAAAGAGCGAGCAGCCACCTGGTTTAAGGATTTGGTGGGATCTACAGATGTAGTGGCCGGTGAACCGCTTCTTCTTCTTCCACGAAAATTCAGACAAAACCGAGCTTGGATGGAACTGAACAAGATTTGGCGAACGAAGAAAAAGAAAAAGGTCAAAGGCTTTATTTTAAAGAAAAAGGTCAAAGTCAAAGGCTTAAAAAGAAAAAGAGGTTATTTAGTACAAGTAGCCATCGCAGGTTTCATTACTTTTTGTAGACGAAATAAAATAAGGAAAAAGATATTGAATGATCGATTCACATTCACCATTAAGAGCATAAAAAGCAAAAGGACGAAGATTGTGTTGAAAAGCGGAAGATCAAACATTGATGAGCGTGACAAAAAAAAAAGAAAATTATAAAATAATAATAATAGCTAGGTGTAAACCGATATGCTAAAATAAGAGATTAAAGGGATAGATAAATCGTAAATATAATTCAGGTTCGAATTCCATAGATAATATGGATAGTATTGTCTATAATGATAGACAAATGAAAGGCTTTCTGAAGCCTTTTTTTTATTCATTTACTTGATATTTTGAAAATGAGTTAGTTGAACTTATCACTCATTGAAAAAAAAAAAGTAAACAATTGAATTGGATTCGTTGGAGGGTACCAACAAAATGGAGTGCTAACTCCTTGAATTAATTAATCAACAACATTGCGAAAGCTCATGGGGGTGTATCCGTATTTTGCGGAGTAGGTGAACGTACTCGTGAAGGAAACGATCTTTACATGGAAATGAAAGAATCTGGAGTAATTAATGAAGAAAATATTGCAGAATCTAAAGTGGCTCTAGTCTATGGTCAGATGAACGAACCACCGGGAGCTCGTATGAGAGTTGGTTTGACTGCCCGCGGAATATTTCCGAGATGTTAATGAACAAGACGTACTTCTATTTATCGACAATATCTTCCGTTTCGTCCAAGCAGGATCCGAAGTATCCGCCTTATTGGAGCCCTCTGCTGTGGGTTATCAACCCACCCTTAGTACCGAAATGGGTTCTTTACAAGAAAGAATTACTTCTACCAGGTCCATAACTTCTATTCAAGCAGTTTATGTACCTGCGGACGATTTAACCGACCCTGCTCCTGCCACGACATTTGCGCATTTAGATGCTACTACTGTACTATCAAGAGGATTAGCTGCTAAAGGTATCTATACAGCAGTCGACCCTTTAGATTCAACATCCACTATGCTCCAACCTCAGATCGTTGGCGAGGAACATTATGAAACTGCGCAAAGAGTTAAGCAAACTTTACAACGTTACAAAGAACTTCAAGACATTATAGCTATCCGGACGAATTATCCGAAGAGGATCGCTTAACTGTAGCAAGAGCACAAAAATGGAGCGTTTCTTATCACAACCCTTTTTAGTAGCCGAAGTATTTACCGGTTCTCCGGGAAAATATGTCGGTCTAGCAGAAACAATTAGAGGGTTTAAATTGATCCTTTCCGGAGAATTAGATAGTCTTCCTGAACAAGCCTTTTATTTGATTTGGTAGGTAACATTGATGAAGCTACTGCGAAGGCTACGAACTTAGAAATGGAGAACAACTTGAAGAAATGATCTTAAGTCTTTGTGTATTGACCCCGAATCGAATTGTTTGGGATTCAGAAGTGAAAGAAATCATTTTATCTACTAATAGTGGGCAAATTGGTGTATTACCTAATCACGCGCCTATTGCCACAGCCGTTGATATCGGTATTTTGAGAATACGCCTTAATGACCAATGGTTAACGATGGCTCTGATGGGCGGTTTTGCTAGAATAGGCAATAATGAGGTTACTGTTTTAGTAAATGATGCGGAGAAGGGGAGTGACATTGATCCACAAGAAGCTCAGCAAACTCTTGAAATAGCAGAAGCTAACTTGAGGAAAGCGGAAGGCAAGAGACAAATAATCGAGGCAAATCTAGCTCTCAGACGAGCTAGAGCACGAGTAGAGGCTATCAATGTGATTTCGTAACTATAACCAGTTGGCGGTGCGCCCGAATAATCAAAAAAAAACTTCTGTATAAACAGAACTTCTGTTTATACACCTTATTTTTTTATTCTTATTCTGCCAATTGAATAGAATCATAAATGGAATCGGATTCTATCTAATACAACGAAAAATTTTTAAATTCAAAAATGAAATAGAATGGGATCAAAAATCAATAAAATTAAGGCGGATAGAAAAACTTATTAGATACCATGGATTCGGATATTAAATAAGTTATACCTACTATTGGATTTGAACCAATGACTCCCGCCGTATGAAAGCAATACTCTAACCACTGAGTTAAGTAGGTCATTTAGAATCAAAAAGAGAAAGAAATGGAACCCGTCACATCGATCGATTATAAATGTAATATTCTTTATAAGCAATACCGATCAAAGAGATAAAAGAAATCGGATGGTGGATCATGTAATATTCATCTTGACAAGAAATTCATTATCGACATGATAAAATAGATATCACAAGCAAAAGGGCTATAGCTCAGTTAGGTAGAGCACCTCGTTTACACGCGCGCCGATGTTTTTTCAGAGGAGTACATTATGGAATCAAAAAACTTATTGAGAAGTTGATGTCTTACTCCATGACTTTTAGGGAACAAGAGAACAATAGCCTGACAAAAGATTCGGTCCAATTTAGGTGCCCTTTTAGATTTTAGGCAACCAATAGAACCCATTATTTATTTAAGATTATTATAAGGGGAATACTCACTCTGCTAGGCATAATGAGTATAAAGACCTCAAAAAATAATTTTTTCGTCCTATCTTATGAACTTTAAGGTGTATGAAGTTTCATATTGGATTATTTAAGTAAAAGGGGGGCGATGGAGACTTCATTTAACTTAGGTTGATCTAAGCCAAAAGCAAACCTACGTCAGGATAACCTTCTTTGAAACACTTCGGTAGTGCTCTCAGATCGGAATCCAAATAAGAAATCAGAGCACATGGAGCCATCTTCTTATCTTCCTGTCAAGAGAATTATGGTAGACTAACTGATTCTTTATATCAGTTAATGAAAGAGCCCAATGCAAAAAAATGCATGTTGGGTCTTTGAAACAGTTCGAATCATTTTGATAATAATCAGTTTGATCTGTTTTACCGAGAAGGTCTACGGTTCGAGTCCGTATAGCCCTAAAAAAAAAAGGAATAAAATAAGAATAGTTGGCCAAGAGCCCTTGTAATTGTCACTAGTTGTCTTCTCTCTATCTTGTTACTGGTCTCCGGTCACTCAACTAATCTACTTGACAAGTCTTGCCTGGTCTCGACACCCGGGTCAGCCTATTTTATAGCCTGGTCGTATCTTGGGTCCATCGCTAACGGAAAAGCAGTTGTTTTCTATAAGTCGATTCCAAGACCTTTTTTTTCGATTGGGTATGATATTTGCCCTACTCGATGAGAGTACCGCTTGCTAACGAAAGTAGTTTGTCTACTAGCTAAAGTTTCCTCTATCTTCTGTTCTGCTTGGCTTGCAACAAAGAGCTTGACTTTCAAGTAGTACTTCCCGGAACAATCAAAGAAGTAGCTTTTCTTCGAGTGCCGAAACTGTACGCATCTCCCGACACTTCACTAACGGTTTTCTTTCTCTAAGCTAAGTCACTTGAACAAAGACCTTCTTACCTTTAGGGCTTTCCCGACTGCCTTCCTTCAGATTCAAAGTCTCTAAGTGGCGCTTCCCCTCTGCCAATAGTACCTCAAGAGATCTAATAAGTATGCCCTACCCTAAGGCGAGTTCGAATAGCCGAGCAAGGGACGGCCCCACACGAGTAATGGCTACGGCCCCAGCTAGGCGATAAAAACTGTCTTAAAATATGTCTTGCTGTTATGAGCTGTAAGCCCCCAGATATCCCCACCAAGGCCCGGCCCCTACAGGAAGCCACTTGAACGAAAGTTCAAGAGAAGAGAGGAGGAAGCCACTTTAGCCGAAAGTTCAGGATAGAAAAGCAACTTGACCGAAGGTTCAGGATCTGCAATTGAAGAGAGCGTCAAGCGAGGAGATGAAGAATCAACAGAATCCACAGCTGCTGCCACCGTTGCCTCTGATCTCGCCAACAGAGGATGAAATTCATATCTAGTTCCGTACCGTAAAGTAAAGTGAATTCCGTGTAGTCACGTGTAGGAAGGGCCGAAGCCGAACAACCTGACGCGCGTAGGCTTTTAAGCCGTATCTCCTTGATTTGCTGGCTATAGGAAAGGTGAAGAATGGGCTGTAAACACAAGAGACCATAAACTACGGTTCTGTATGTATGGAGAGGGAGACAGGGTGGAAGGTGGTCCAAATAGGAGAGCAGCTTTTTTGCCCACTTCTCTTACTGATGTGGCATTTTTCCTTCTTTCAAGGAGGTTTCGGTTTCTTTTTCTCCTCGTCTGTATTAGTCACCTCTGTTGGTTCTTCTTCGATAGCATCAATAAAACTATTGGAAAAGATGGTAGAATAATCGGCTTCTTGCACAAGCCCAGCCCGTCAAAGAGGGCATTCGATAGCATCCTCTTCTGGGCATCTAGATCGATTCCTAAGACCCTCTTATGCGCTACGTCCTACTCCTACTGCTGATAGATGCGTCGACTCGCTTGACTGCTTTCCTGTCTCAACAATAAGATAAGAAGGGAAATCAGTCCTGCCTAATTTCTTATCCTCCGTATAGTCAAGGGCGTATTTTCTGTATTCTCTCCCCCTTCTCTGTGCGCACCGGTAATTCCTTCACAGTTCAAACTCCCTTCGACTGCTAACTCTTAGCAATATCCTTTCTTATATACTTGCAGTTCAGTTCCAAGCCTTACCTTAGGGCAATGATAAGATAAAGAACCGCTCCGCACCTTCCCTATGTGCAATGCAAGAAGTTCCTTAACAACTCACTAGCATCCTCCTATCTAATAGATGTGTCAAAGAGCGTATTCGTCGCAAACAAAACAACCTATTCAACTAGTTGCATTCTGTAAGAACAAGAGCGTATTTTCTGCATCTTCGATTTCCTGGTATTCAAAGGGGCTACGCGGCCAGAAAGAAAGAAATCCTGCAACCCGAGGATATTGTTAAAGCATAGTTTCACCCTGAGCAATGAAGATAGGGAACTTGCCCAAACCAATAGCATGATTACAAAAGCATACGCTTTGTTCTTACGAAGACTAACCGGGAAGGATGGTTTGCAAGGAGGTCTACTGGCAGAGCAGAACCTCAGGCCCTACTACCAAAGGACAATATCCGCCGAGCCTTGATACAATCAAACGAGGATTCATACAGCATTCCTACGAAAGAAAAGAGACTATGAAATCCGGGATTCCGAGTTAAGGACGAGCGAAGGAAGACATATATACCCCTTAACGGAATGCAAGCCATAGCCTCTCCAGACAATCACTTACCTTACCGAAGCTACAAACGAACAAGAGGAGGCCAAATACGAAGGTGCAATGGCTACAACGGGGAAGGATCCTCCCAGCAAACACTGTTCCCTCAAAAGGCTTTCTCAGCCGACGATGGAAGCAAAAGATGACTCGACCAAAGCCGTTCCCAAAGTTATTAGGGAGAAGTTCCCTTAACTGAATGAAAGTCACAGCTAAGTTTCCTAATCCAATCCACATGAACCTTAACAACTTAACCACTAATGATTGAAAAATTGCTAAACCAAGACTCCTTAGCGAACAAGAATTTCCTTATTTGATGCAAGATTCTATACACGTACCAGTTACGCGAACCAGCTCCATCATCCACATCTCATATGCCATTGGCGGGGGTCCCATTCGTCATGTGCCCTTTTACGGGATCCCATTCCCAGTAAGTAGACTTGAACCCATACCCTTGATTCCCGCCTTGAGCCTCAGCCCGAAGGACCAAAGGTTGCTGTTTGGTCTGGATAAGCAGGCAGGGACAGGCTCCTCGAGCAGATACCATTACAATGGAGAAGCTCATCTTCCCATTACCGGCGGAGAACTCAAGGGCTCCAAACTCCTTAGGTCTTGTTTTGTAAGCTTGAAGCTTTGAAACCTGTCGAGATTAACCTCCACTAACCTAAGCTTACCAGATCAAGTAGATCACTACCGAAACCCGTACCGTACACGCTGCTTTCTCGGCTTCGCCTCTTTCTGACAACGCCGACCCTCCCCGTACGCTTTGAGGGACTGAGCCTTCGGATCCCACCTTATTGGTATTGGTCTTCTTTCCGCTGTCGCTGAGAAATGCCCTCCTTTTGGCTTCGCCTTGTGGTCAGAACCGAGACAGATGGTTTTGGTGACATTTCTATTCTGTACCAAAACCGCCTTATCAGTGGATCTCTCTCCGTCCTATCGTACCTCTAGCAAACAACAAAGATGAACTTCGAGCTGCTGAACCGGGCATTGAACAACGGTATATTGTTTTTCTGCTTGTTTTGGAAGCTTGAAACGACAGACAAGTGGTGACTATGAGACGGCTTGCTACTGAGCTTCTTGTGTTCCATCTTTCTTTATTGTGGGGTCCGCGCAACAAGAGCGCTTCCTCTTTTTCTTTGCCACCATGAGACGTCGCCTTCACTGGTTCTTGGGGGTTGGAATAGTAGGCGAGCTTCCCCGCCTTGTTCTCTGCGGTCATTCTCGCTGTCCTTGCTGGGACAGCCATTAAAGGGTTCGTAGATTGCTATCGGCTATGATGAAGTGCTTTTCTTAATGAGGAGTGAATTTCAAAGAAGGAGATTTTGAAAAAGGGCAGATCAGAAAGACCGCAAATGTGGACCAAGTCAGTACATTGCAGTCAGCAACTCCGAATCAGAAAGGAGTCAACGCCAGAGGGCAGGCACAGCCGGTCGTGCAGCCTGTTATGCAGCCTGTTCAGCCAGCGATTCAACCGCTTGTATTACCAGAAACCGGCAGTTCAACAGAATACTTCAGCCAACATTGTCAGGCATCAGCAGGTTCATCCGTCCAGTTTGATCACCAAGCATTATGTAAACAGACCAGAGAATGGAAATTCTTCGGTCCAGGAACCGCTTATTGTGAGAAAGGCTCAAAGCATTACTACAGTGGAAGTACAAAGGCCGATAGAAGCACCCACATGTCAAGTACAGTCGATGGTTGAAGACAGGAACCTCCAGAAGCAGACGGCAGCATGCGTGTATGATGACATCTTCGACGAAGACTCCTTTTATTTTTAGATAAAGCAATACATTGTTCCACTTGAGAAGATGAAGGCCAGAAATGCACCATCAACCACAGTACAATCTCCACCGCCATCAGCATTGCCATTTCCGCATAATTTGGTGAATCCGGCCTCCAAGATCATAAAGTCTCCGCCACCATCCGAAGTTCCACAGCCACGGGTTATCATTCCGCCATCCAGCGTGTCGACGAAAGAAGCTTGAATTTCAATGCAAATTATAGCAAAGTTAGAGACCCTCATTGTACTGGTGGTACTATCCAAGTAGAGAGGATTCCCAATGTTGCTTCCTAGGTATTCCATTCCTTCCGGTGTCCACAGAACCAGAGGAACATTATCAAACTTAACCCATATTGGGATACTAGCAAAGCTGCTTTTGGAGAGATGCTCTCCCGGTTGGTTGGCATTTCTTAAGAATCAAAAGCTTCCCAGCTATATGGTATGGTCCTACGCCTAGGACAGCATTGCAATTTTCTTCACTCCTCAATTTAAAAACATAGAAGCCATTATCAAGGAGCATGACATCTTCAAGAGCTTGCTCCCAAGTCTTATAAGCCCATTCTTTCACAAGATTCAAAGGGAGTGCTCGGTCAAGGAAATACCCTACCACAACATTTTTCCATCTCTTATAGCCTATTTCTGTAATCCCATTAGGTATGTTAGCTGGGCTCGGGCATTGATCGATAGTACACCTTTCTATTCCTATTCATTTTCTTTATTCCAATTTGGCTGGTTCACCCGCATTGGAAGTCTCGGATGAAGCTCAGATATTTCACCAGAACATGAAGTGCTTAGAAAACACATTTCATAGGGTTGCCGGACCCTAGAAAGAGTGAGAAAATCAGTTGACTGGCTCACGTAGTACTAGATAGATACTTGACTTCCTTCAGAGAAATACATTCCCTAGAAAATGACTGACTCTCATGGTTCGCTACTGACTTCCTTCAGTGAGGACTTACCGATCACTCCATTGGAACTTCGACTGATTCTGCCACAGAACTAATCCCGTGCCAAGTGGCTCAATAGACTCTCTCTTTACCTTCCCCATCTGACCCACTCCTCCTTCTGCGGAATCCCCTTTCTAACTAGACTCGTGCAATTTCTAATCAGTGGCTTCCTTCCTTGAGATATCGCCCATCGCCTGAGATGGAGCCTAGCTTTCTGACTGGGCAAGCAGAATGTTGTCCCCAATTCTCCTTCCCTCAACAAATGCCGTTTGCTGCTTACATCCGCGGTGGGGCAGGACTGGCTTGATCCTATTGGCAATGATCTTGGAAACGTGTTCAGTTCTTTATATCACCCCTCGTCCTTTTTGCTTGCTTTATGGTGCCTACTAGTCGATCAGTCCAATCTTATCTGCGTTCATCCCCCGCTGCTTGTTCTGCTTAAGATTTTGAGGTTCTCTATCTCATATAAAAAATGGTACCAAGAATTCTTATCCATAGCGTTCTAAAATATGTTATAAAAGAAGTCAAACTTGGTATAACATATTTTATCTGACAGAACGCCATTTCTAAGATAAGAGATAGGGTACTCCTTCTAAGCTTCAGAAATCGATTCTGCCTCTATTTCCGAGCGAGCCAAATGCAAAGAACCCAAGTGAGTAGATCTGGTTACCTTTTCTAATACGTAATACGAGGAGGCAATGAATATGGAATGGTTGTATACCGAGGCAATGCTATTCTTCTTTTCAGACAAAAGCCTATTCTTTATGGTGTGCCAGTTGTTGATCATAATCCCTAAAGAGGTGACGGGGGCGGAAAGTCAATCAGATAAGATAAGAAGATAAGGGACAAGAGATAGCGATTCCGTGGTTCGGCGGGTAGAGGAGATCATTTCTACTTTCGATATACTTCACCGCGTCCCACCTAGTTGGACCGGAATGGACTTGTTCCCCCGGAGAAGACGGAGAGGCCTAACAAAGGGCCTGATCAACCAAAGACTGACGGAAGAGGTTTTTATTCCTAACAGGCTAATTGAACAGGCGCCGAAAGCAACTGTACCGACGCGGTTCAGAAGCTACAGCCACTTAATTGACAGATGAAGGTCAGAAGCTTCCCCTATCAATCAGGGGAGGGACTAGATTGTTAAGTTTAAGAAATCCCTGACCTACTTGACTTGTTCTACCTGACGCCATTGTCCGATCTGGATTTGAAGGCAGGTGGGCTTGAAGTCAAAGAAAGAAAGCAACTGGAGTTGAAAGAATGGGGCCTTGATTATCTATTCTATCCCGCAAGGCCGAGATTAGTGATTCTCGTCGCTAAGCGAAGACTCTAACAGAACAGAGTAGCGTACCAAACCAAAGGGCAGTCCCGTCGGATCAAAGGAAGGTCAGACTAGCAACGGACGAAGCGGGTGAAGAGCTTAGGTATAGAAAGGGACAAAGAGCTTAGCCGCCAAGCGAAGGGGCAAAGAGGCTAGGAGCCGAATGGCCACTTGACTATCTACTACTAGAATAGAATAATGAGTGTGATAGCGCCAGAAGAGAAGCTATCAGCAACTGTCACACCAGAATGAGCTGATCGGGTAAGCACGGAGAAAGCTTGCATTGAAAAGAAAGGGGGCAGCTAGAGGAGAGGAGAAGCCTTCACACCCCAAACAGTTGAGGGAAGAGAGGCGAAGCCAAGGGGCACGAAAGCAAGTGTCAAGTGTAGGTCTCCCATTCTTCCCCTGAAACCGGCATGGCTACAGTCAGACAGTCTAGATAGAAGATAAGGGTCGAAAGAAGAAAGTCTAGACTTTTCTCTTTTTCATAGTGAGAGCTGTTTGGTTATTAGTCACTTTTCTCGCTCCTCAAGAAAGACGGCTAGAAACTTCCTATTAGGAATGGCTTCCTTTCAGGTTGTGTTGTTACAGACCAGACTGTTCTAACAGGGCAGGGGAGACGGAGAAGTAATCTCATACAGTACAGCTATGATCGGGCAATAGCGCAGATAAGATCAGACTGAATGTGTGAAGGATATGGTTCTGGTTCTCTTCTGTCCCGTTCCTTCAATCAAAGAAGATGACATGCCCAGGGCTAGTGCCAGCGCATAGTCAGAGTCTTCCCTGCGTGCCTAACATCCACTTCTTCTAGTCGAGTGCCTTGCGGCGCCTTTAACCATGAGAGAAGGCGATACCGAAGAGAATAACTCAATGTCACTGGCTACTCCATCAACTCAATTTCGTTGCGTAAGTGAGGATGCCAGTCATCATAGTCTGAACTTGAAATCTTTCGTAGGCTCATCTCGTCGATTGGCATTCCGATCCTGGTCATTCATAGTTCATAGATAGTCGGCACTTTTAGTCATAGGCTAGCGCCCATTCCTGATAGCCGCAGCTCTGCCCCTTCCCTATTCCATTAAAGAATGAATGGGAATTGATCTGACAACGGCTGGGCAAAATCCATCTCTTTCCATCTCTATTTTCGCTAAACTTGCTTGCTTTCATGAAGCCGACCTTAACAGACATCTCTTCCATTTTCGTAGATGGTCCGGTGAATCAATTAAATTAGATGCCGCTTACCTAGATGCGGTGCTTGTCCCTCGAAGCGAAGGTAAAGACCAAGACATTGGTGATTCTTAATCTGACCGCACTTCCCTCAGGTCGAACGGCTATCGATCCTGGCCCGATGAGAAAAGGGTTGAACTCATGCTTGCCTTAACCTCTTAGCGAAGGAAATCGGTGTGCTGATTGGCTCGGGTCATTTAGGTGTGCATGTCTTTTGTAATTCTCTAGATGGGATCCTTGACCTGCTTCAGCAGGATGTTGTTGGGGTTGCCATGCCCCGGTTTGTTCGCCTGTAGTTGTTGTTTCTTTTTGGCTTTTTATTTTAGCCCCTTAAAAAGATCGCTTTTCCCTCCTAAGTGAGAGTTCAATCCTGCCAGTTGATCATTTTCCCCGTCTTTTTGTTCATCAATGCTTTTCCACTCGGCGACGTCCATTTCAATCTTTCAAGTTTTTAAAACCCCTGGATTTTTGGCTAGAAGCCCCTCTCCTTGGGAGCCAGTCTCCGTAAGTGGCATTCCTAGTAGCAGTAGAAGTACCTCTTAGGAAAGCGCTTGTTGTCACCGGGAGAGAAAATAGAATATCCGGATGTGAAAACGGCCTGAAAAGGTCTAATTTCAATTACTTTGACCATTGGTCGGTTCGGCCTAAGGAGTGTGCTGGCACTATCAGTAGTCAAGACGAAGAAGTCGGGCTAAGGACTCTTTACCCTCGATTCTTAGCATCTCAAGGAGACGATCCTCTGGAGAAGAACATCTGAAACTCTATCTCTTGAAATGAATACCCCTTCCTTGGCTTATGCCATTTACCTGAACAAGCAAAGAAAGACTTCAAAGAAGGTAGGAACTTACTCCTCTTCTCCTTCGATACGTGCCTGCTACTGCAGCAGCTAGAGAGGTACGGATTCGGACATGGGAGCATTAGGAAGATTCTTTATAGCTTATGTGATTCACTCCTTAAATTAAATAAGGTAGTTGGCTTACTTGCTTTTGAGAGGACAGGTTGTTTACGAAGAGAAGACAGACGCAAGACTCATCCCGATGGATGCGAGACAGCAGAGGATGTGGGAGCTTTCTTTCCCAGAATAGAAGAAAAAGAGATCAGCAACTTTGACTTAGCCCAAGCAATGCCCTTGGGATTACTATTAATAGGTTCCCAAGTAACCCCTTAGCTATCCCCAGGTGGTGGACCAAGCAGAGCTTTGGCCCTCGCTAGCGTTATTCCTCCGATTCGGTTTGGGGCTCAGAGTAATGTATTTATTCACTATCAGATAATAGTTGTAGTCCTTTAATTTAAAGAAAGAATCCTGGAAAGAAGCTCTTTTTCTATAGGGGAAATTCTCTCTAAGTCGAATCGGTGGAATGCCCTGCTTCCGGCTAAGTATACAGAGTTGGGTTCGGGCGGGCTTCTTTCTTTCCCGGAACCGCCGTCCATACATTGCCCATATACGATGGACCAGCAGTTCTTAGACTTCATAGACGGAGAGCCTTTGCTTTGTTATATATCCAAGAGGGTCCGGCCATTCCACACGCTGCCTAGAAGAGGCATGGTTTTTCTTTTAGTTAGTTAAAAGAGAAAAAGGGATGATGGGTGCTTTTTTATAAATAAATAGAAGAGATGAAGTCCGTCATTTAGAGAGAAGAGATGGCTTTGGAGGAGAAAGGAGCGGGTCTCAGATCTTTTGCTCCGCCTTACAGCCTTAGTTTGCACCGTTTTTCTTCCTCACATGGACTAATAACAGGTTCCGAATTAGTTGTCCGAAATAGATCTGGTGCTCTCTCTTCCCCTCTAGTAGTGCTATTCTCGAATGAATGTAAGAGCTTTTCCAACCTCTTTCCCTTCGATACGTGCCTCCCGATCGGAAAGGAAGGAAGTGCCACATCTGTGTCAATTGGATGCTTCCTGTACTGCTGCTATTGCCCAAGGATTCTAAACCTTCGATGAGGTGAAGGCACGTATTCGGATCTCACCTTTCATTGATAGTTACCCGTCTCCATCCAGAGAGCTAGCTGTTAGTCTTTCTCGACCCGCTATCTTACTTGAATGAAAGAAAGAGAAGAATCATTATATTTTAATGTACAAAGGCCATTACTCGATGGTATCCGCTCATGGATGGTAGTTGACTGATTGGAGTCAGTTTCAGTCTTTCTAGTAGTTGGAGTTTGTGGAACAAGTTGTAGAGATCCCATCGTTTCTATGTGGAGAATCCACACCAGTAAGAAATAGCTTTAGTTGTTGGTGGAAGTGACCTAGATATTTTTATAGGTCCTTGCCCCTTTCTTTTTCTTCCGCTAGGTAAGTTGGGAAGTCCTTAATAAGGCAGGGGAAGTCGAGTCCCTTATCTTCGCCTCGATCTGCGCTTTCACTTTCGCTTTAAAGAAAGAATCGCTGAAGACAGATTCTTTTTATCGGTTGAGTAAGGGCGAATTGCTCCTCTTCTTTATTCTGTAATACCGATAGTGATACGACCAACCTCAAGCGGAAGTAGTTCGGAGCGTCTCTTTCTGTGCTGTTATGATTCCATGATCTTCTCTGAGGTAGACCTGCTTATCTACTCTAACAGTTCGCCTTCAGCTCACCTTGGATACTCCAACCCTTGGTCAAACACTTGAAGATAGTCCTATCAACACGAGCTATTGTCCTTTGATGCTGGATACGCTGGTGTAGATTTCTTTTCTGTAATTGGATTAGAATAATATAAGTAGTGCTAAAGTCGATGCGCTAAATGAGAGTTCGAGGTGGGATGAGTAAATTAGCTCGAATTGATTAGTGCATCTGCTTCTATTTTCGTAGTGAATCATAGCGACTCGTCCCGTGTCAATAAGGTCTGAGGAAGGCTATGAGCCAGGATTAAAGCGCCTTTTGCTCATGGTCCGAGGGACGAGGGAAGTGGAATGGCTTAGTACGCGCCTGCTTTTGAGAGCCTTTCTGCCCTGAGGAGGCCTCATTTCTGGGGCATCCAGAAAAGCCATCCCATTCAAGCCTATCGGGTTCCTTTATTTGAGACTCTTTCTCCTATGGGGATGATGTGCGCATGTTGGCTACTCCGCTTGAGTAGTGCGTTCACTACCAAAACTGATTAAAGATTAAGGATTTTGTACTTACAAAGGTAAAGGTTCACGTCTTCGTAACTAATCAAAGCATTGGAATGAAACCGTGGGCTTACAGGTATAGATAGCTTGGTTTTGGAATAGATAACACCTTCCTAAAGAGTCGGTCGGGGTGGGCTAAGCTAATCAGCAGGCTTATTCAGACATGCTTATGGGCAGTGGGCAGATAGCAGATATTGATTCAAAACTCTTCCTTAGTGGCTTAGCCGACCTACCTTCGTTGAGGAGCTACAGACTTTAATAAACTGCCATAGCTTGCCGCTACGCCCCTGACGTTCTAACAGCTATCTAGTTCTACCAGCTAGAAGCCGGAGATGGTCTCAGTCAGCTAATCGGAAGGCTTATCCGCACATGATAGCGGCATTCTGACCTAAAGGTAAAGGGCGGGCCTTACTTCAGTAAATTAAAACGTTCGATAGAAGCCCCCCACGGAGCGCTAAGAAGCAAGGGATATTCACTCAGCAGAAAGGGCTGCTACGTTAAGAACCTCGCCTTATCTAAGTGTGCTAGGGCCATTAGCCCACTCACTCCCCTTTTCTTTTTATGTGCAGCCTCTCTCTTATTATACGATGCATCTGATTCACTGTCAAGGACCGTCTATTCACCAAAAGAAAGAGCTTAAACGGCTCAAAGACTAGGAGCGGATACGATCACAGTAAAGTCAGAGGGTTTCTTCCCCTTCATGTGCAGCTCCTTCTCTAAGACATTTGGCATCTGTCTTATCTGTCACCTCTTTTACCCTTTGAACAGCAACCCGAAACAGGCATACAAGCAGGTCAGCTGGTCACCTCACTTCTTTGTCTGCTCTGGCAATCAAAGGAAGGGGCAAAAAGCTTTCCTACGGTCACTGTCTTTGAGTATGTATAGAATAGGAAAGCAGGCAATCGGGCTTGACTTTTTAGCCAGTTTATACAGTCCGACATCGTGAATTCACATAGAGTAACCTACTTCTCTTCCGTAGAAGACCAAAGACACCATTCTTTCTCCTTGTCCTTGAGTCGATTCATTCCGCGTTGGATGAGTCTAATTCGATGTCGAAATCGAATATATAAATTAAAAAAAAAATTCGAATACGTCCTAAACGAAAGAGAAAAAAGAGTTTACGAGCAAGCCAAATCCCTGTTAATGAGTCACCATTACTAATAAGTCAAGAATAATCCAAACCTTCCTTTCCTCTTCTTTTTCTACCCTTTCTTGATCTAGCTTTCTGACTAACTGAATAGACAAGAGACCTGGATCCCAATCCTTAGCGGTTCCTCTAGGTGAAATATTCCTATCCATCTCATGATCATCACTATGAAGAAGGAGCTCTCCCATAGCATAGGGTCTCTTTCGAGAACCTCTGTTCTAGTGAAAGCAAAGCCCATTTCCTCCATGGCTTATATTTATATAGAAAAGTATCTAAGCCTATTATATTAAAGGTATATTAAAGGAGTCCTAATTAGACTCCTCTCTTCAAAAGCCAGAAGGAATCTCAAGGAATAAGCCCTCCGTAGGGCTTACCAATGTAACTGGCTTAGATGGCATTTTAACAGTTCAATGCTTCCCGCTTTAATAAGATATTCAAAATACCTTAGTCTTAGTAATCACTTTACAAAGGCCAAGAAAAGAAATCTCTCCCAGGTAAAGAGAACTCCTAAAAGGCTTACCGGTCAAACCCCCAAAAAGGGAGCTCGCATGCCCCTAGCTGCCCGGAAAGGAAACTAAAGACTCAATAGCAATTCGCTCAAAGGTAGAGTGACTCCATTCAAGGGACCGAAAGCAATAGAACGATTTTCTTACTTATCTCTTATCTTATATCTTAGGGCAGCAGCAATCTTTAGATAGCTCTATAGGTATATCCTACTTGGGAGAGCTCTTTGAATACACCACCACGACGAAGGCCGGTGAGAGTGGGACTCTTATTGACACTGGGAATACTGCTACGAAAGCTGCTTCAAGAGAAGTAGGAGAATATCTAGAGATTGCTGGAAAGAGACTTCTAGCCAGGTTTGCTCACATTCCCGGAGCTCCTTCGTACGGCTTAAGGGATAGAAGAAGAGGTGTTTGCAAGAAAAGGTTTGACATTCTCATCCCCACGAATCAGGAAAGCGTGCCTGGAACTGAGTACGGCTAACCGCTTCTTGCTAACAAAGTTGTCCAATTCAATGAATGTGTTTGCGTCCTCTCTTCTTAGTCTACGATTATCCCTGCTCTTCCTCAGATGTGGATATCTTTACCTGGTCGAAAGTAGAAATGTGTGATTGGCTTCGTCCCGGCCTTCAATAAATAGCAGTTGATTCGTGAATACCGTATTCCATAGTTGCCAAAGAGGCCTTTTCTTCCTCACAGCGCATTCTCTGCTCTAGCACACCGGAAACTCTCACAGTAAGAGTGGATAGGCTTACACCGGTGGCAGAGATCGAACTAAAGGCAAAAGTTGGAACCGGCTAACTAGATCCAATGAAGATAGTTTCTGTTGTTGACTTCCACCCTAGGGAAAGGCCTTAGAGTTAGCCTGCTCCTCTTGATTCATAAGCAGTCCACCATCTCCTTACTTCCGAAGACGACGGGTTCTTTCCTTCGCCTCTTCTCTAAGCATCCAGGGCACAGTCTCAAGGCTTTGAAGGAAAGGTTCACTTCGGCTTAGATTCCGATTCCGGGTCTTTCTTTTAAACCTCTTCCATGCCACCCTCTTGAAAAGCAGTTGTCCAAGTCAACGAAGAGGAAAGACGCTTTATATACCGACCTTACTAGTGCCTTTTTTCACCCTCCCCTCCCTGGCATCTTTGACAGATGTCCATACTCTCTCAAATCATGAACATGGACCCTCTAGTTAAGTTATGGCGTACTTTGCTGACCGTTCAAAGGACCATTGGAAATCCGATATCGAGATGTCTTTAAGCTGGGTGCTGTGAAATCGAATTGATGTGGCACTTTTTTTAATGGGTTGGGGTTCAGTGTCTCTCTCTATATAAAGGAGAATGTTCAAAGCGGGGTAGAGGAAAATCATCAGGCTCATGACCTGAAGACTTCATCATGTCCCCGCCTACTCACTGGATAGGATATGGTCTGTGTGCCGCGAGTGCTCCGTCTTTCTTTACTTAAAAAAGGAATTGATAGTCTTCAGGCTCAAGGCGATAGGCCAGTGACTATCTAGCCCCGGAGTCTTTCTCTCCGTCAAAGGAACTCTTTCTTGAACAAGCACGGCGCTATCAGGACAAAATCCTAGCAGAAGCAGAAAAAGAGGAGTGATTGTGGTCTTCGATTCGAATTCGATTTCGGTCTTAGTCTCAGTGTGGCTGATCATGCTCGGCAGACCAGCGTCCCATAATTCATGGTGATGGTGGGCGAAGATCTATAGTACTTTCCTTACTACCATGGTAGCATGAGCGTTCGCCTTTAGTAAGGAATAGCATTAGATCAAGGTAGCGCTATCTTATAGCATAAGATAACCAACCATTGTTTACCTTACCATTTAATACGTTTTTCCAAAAATTCCTTAGACTGAGATAGCATGGTGAGCCCTTATAACTAAAGATCTATAGCTGAGTATAGTTGAGCCCTTGGAAGCTTTATAGCATAGCCTTTTATAGATATAGAGGAGCTGCTCGCCTGGTCGCCGAAAGCCCTCGTCGGTAGCCATGGTTAAGCAAAGGCTTCTATGGCTCTAAGGTAGTAGACTTGGCCGCGCATGAGATGTTAGCCTTTAGACCTTCCCCATGGACCGGGGCTAAGGGCCTAATTATGTTCCGCGTCGTCTTAGTCTTATCGCCTGACTATTTTATTAGTATAGAAAGAACGGGAGCCGGGCTTCTTCTAAGGCGAACAGCCCTATAAATTACGTAATGTTATTAATTTTCGTATTCATGTTTTTTTCTGCATAAAAGCAGCGTCTATTGGGTCTTTGTGGTGGTTGATAGATTCTCTTAGAACCAGGGCTCCCGTTTTTCGTATTATTCTTTCTGAAAGGAAGTAGTGAGAAACCACGGAGTTCCGGTTAGCATAACGTCCGATCGAGACAATAAATTCATGAGTCATTTCTGGAGGACGTTATGGAGGAGGGAACCGGCTTGCGCTTCAGTAGCGCCACCCACAAAGGGATGGTTAGATCGAGATGGTTGGTGATTTGTTGAGGAGCCTGGTAAACGGCAAGCCGAGACGCTGGGAGGTGGCAACAGCTGAGTTTGCTTATCCAAACTCGGTGAATAGAAGCACTGAGAGATCGCCGGAAGACCAGAGGAATGAAAGAGTTGGCTCCGCCCGTAATAAGATAAGAGGAAAACTGCTTGGATATCAATGACTTTGCTAGGGTCGACTGCACGCAGAGGTGCGTGAGGGGAAGCAAAGCAAGGATAGAAATGTAAAGCCACGCTGGAGAGCGCAGGAGTTTGAGGTTGGTGATGAAGTGTGGTCCTGATAAAGGAAGACAGGCAGAGAGACGCGGTCAATTGCGGCAGCGAAGGATTTTGCCATTTGTATCAAGCTCAAACTTCCTTCTTGCATGCGTGCCCCCCCGGAAGCTAGAATAAGAGGTCAAAATGGATTGTTAGCGTACTCAATCAAACGGGTGATTTTCTACCCGACTACGGATCTCACACTACCCGCTATAAAGTCAGCATCCATAACCCCAAATGCTACA